CTCTTATTGTAGTGTGCGCTTCGGGGGGGGCCCGCATGCAAGAAGGAAGTTTGAGCTTGATGCAAATGGCTAAAATATCGTCGGCCTTATATGATTATCAATCAAATAAAAAGTTGTTATATGTCTCAATCCTTACATCCCCTACTACTGGTGGGGTAACAGCTAGTTTTGGTATGTTGGGAGATATCATTATTGCCGAACCAAATTCCTACATTGCATTTGCGGGTAAAAGAGTCATTGAACAAACACTGAATAAAACAGTACCCGAGGGTTCACAAGCGGCTGAATATTTATTCCAGAAGGGCTTATTCGACCTAATCGTACCGCGCAATCTTTTAAAAAGCGTTCTGAGTGAGTTATTTAAGTTCCACGCCTTCTTTCCTTTGAATTCCAATTCACTCGAGTAGAGTGCACTAAGTTCCATTATTTTATTTGTAGCAAACACGCGGATAACTCTTTTTTTTTACCTAGATTCCCGATTACTAATTAAGTCTCTATCATCATCAACAAAATAAAAGCGCGAGTTCTTCTTTTTTGTGAATTTAGGCAAATAAAACGAATTCCGTCTTACGTATATAATACAATTCAAAATATAAGCAAAAATAGATATACAATTTTATATCTTTCTCCATCTCCTGAAAATCCCATTTGACTAAAAAAACCGGTTGTGTCGCATTCTAACAAATCTTTGGATAATTGGTAAGAAACTATTTCTTTATTAATTTCATATTAAGAAATTAGAAGACAAGAACAAAACACAAAGAAATGCATAAAAATGAAAAAGTTGATTATCGTACATACCTTTCTTGTAGATAGATGACTAAGTCCATTCATCTAATTCTACATTCCTTGGCCTTATTTATTTTATCACTTAGATATTTATTTATTTTATATATTCTATCGAATAAGAATTTGCAAATTGAATTAATTAGTTAATAATAACTACCACTTTATTATAATTATAATCAATCTAAATATAAAATATGAGATTTAATAAAAAAACAGGTGCAAATAGTAAATCGAGGTACCCCCACTTTAATGACAATTTTTAATTTTCCCTCTATTTTTGTGCCTTTAGTAGGTCTAGTATTTCCGGCAATTGCAATGGCTTCTTTATTTCTTCATGTCCAAAAAAACAAGATTGTTTAGATCTGAGGCGACCAACCTCATCCGTTTTTTTTTTTTGAAACTTAGATGTGTTGTAGCATAACACAGATATTTATTTCGGGAAATGTGGTATAACATGTAATTTCCACCGAACATAAAGGAAAAAGCTCTTATGCCTACAGAAAATGATCGAAAATTATATATGAGTAAATGCATTATAGCTAGTTTCAAGGATCATCGGATGCCTAAAATGTAAAGTTGGTGCATATATATGTATATCAATAATGTATATTGGGCTCCTATAGACGAGTATGTTATTATTTTAGATCTAACCCATTGGATGAATTACTCCTAAAGGTTCCCATCAAACTAGTGTTAGTTGATGAAAGTTCCTTCGGAAACAAAATGAAAGTAAAGTCCAAATAATTTGGGGTATTATCTTAATTCCAATAAAATGAAATCGAATCAAGTATGAGTTGGCGATCAAAATATATATGGATAGAGCTTATAACGGGGTCTCGAAAACTAAGTAATTTTTGCTAGGCCCTTATCGTTTTTTTAGGTTCATTAGGATTCTTATTCGTTGGAACTTCTAGTTATCTTGGTAGAAATTTGATATCTTTTGTTCCGTCTCAGCAAATCATTTTTTTTTTCGCAAGGGATCGTCATGTCTTTCTACGGGATCGCGGGTCTCTTTATTAGTTCCTATTTGTGGTGCACAATTTCCTGGAATGTAGGTAGTGGTTATGATCGATTCGATAGAAGGGAAGGAAAAGCGTGTATTTTTCGTTGGGGATTTCCTGGAAAAATAGGCGTATATTCCTCCGATTCCTTATAAAAGATATTCAATCCGTTCGAGTAGAAGTTAAAGAGGGGTCGTGTCCTTTATATGGACATCAGAGGCCACGGGGCTATTCCGTTGACCCGTACTGATGAGAATTTGACTCCACGAGAAATTGAACAAAAAGCCGCGGAATTGGCCTATTTCTTGCGCGTACCAATTGAAGTCCTTTGAGAAAAGGAACTGCGAATGCTTTCTCAGCAGCAGGGGTAACAACGCAAGAATTCTCTTTTTTTATAACATAAAGTTTCGTCAGAATGTTCAGTCCATACAAAGTAGACGTATTAGGGAACAACCATAAAACAAAACCACTTCATATATCAAACGATTTCTAAAGAAATAAATTTCTCTTTTTTTAAAGTTCAATATTTGTTGGAAGTGATACTTTAAGATGTAGATAAATCCTATTAATTATTTCCTTTTTGTGAATCGACCCTTTATATTTTTTCCTTTCGTTTGTGTTCTTTACTAAAAAATAATGGGTTTTCTTACTAAAGATACCTGGCCCACCCCTGTCTTGTTTTTCCGCTCATTTTTGTAATCATCACAATATCTTTCTCTCGATTATCCTATTCTTGGATATTTTGATCGAAAGGGAGTTCGTCCGTCTCACAATCTCAATAATATTCATACTCATTACTTAAAGTTAAATAAAGTAAAGTACTTCTTTCGGTCCTGCATCAAAAGGAAACACTTGTTTGGAATTTGATCAATTGAGATATCTGGAAACAAATTTTTGGGTTGTTTCTTTATTTTAATCCGAAGTCGAGTCTTAGTCTATTTCTGTATTCTTTCGAAATTCAAACAAAATCACAAATCAAATAGATTCATAGATTTGATACCGTGTCTAGAACTCAGGTTTGAAAGAAATATTCGATCACATAGAGTCGACAAATGAAGTGGGTTAATTTAAAATTCACAGGTGATAAATGGCAAAAAATAAAGCCTTCACTCCTCTTTTGTATCTTGCATCTATAGTATTTTTGCCCTGGTGGATTTCTCTCTTATTTACTAAAAAAAAGTATCGAATCTTGGGTTACTAATTCGTCGAATGCGGCTCAATCCGAAATTTTTGTGAATGATATTCAAGAACAAAGTATTTTAGAAAAGTTCATAGAATTAGAGGAAATCCGCTTTTTTGGACGAAATGATTAAAGAATATTCGGAGACACATCTACAAATTCCTATAGGAATCCACAAAGAAACGATCCAATTAATCAAGATACATAACGAGGATCGTATTCATACGATTTTTCACTTCTCAACAAATAAAATCTGTTTTATTATTCTAAGCGGTTATTCTATTTTAGGGAATGAAGAACTTATTATTCTTAACTCTTGGGCTCAAGAATTCCTATCGAATTTAAGTGATAAAGTCAAAGCTTTTTTGATTCTTTTATTAACTGATTTATGTATCGGATTTCATTCACCCCACGGGTGGGAACTAATGATTGGTTCTGTCTACAAAGATTTTGGGTTTGTTCATAATGATCAAATTATAGCTGGCCTTGTTTCCACTTTTCCAGTTATTCTCGATACTATTTTAAAATATTGGATTTTCCGTTATTTAAATCGCGTATCTCCGTCACTTGTAGTTATTTATCATTCAATGAATGATTGATAAATGATCTACCGATATTCATTATTAATCTAATCCAATTAGAATGTTTCTTACTTTGTAGTTTTACATAAACATTAAAAACTTCCTATCCGGAGAATTTTCCTCGTTTTCATCCTATCGTATTCCAGTCAAATGATTCCAGTAAATAGCAGAATCGTGGATAGGGAACTATACTAGCGACCTACCCCAATTTATTGTAGAAATTTTTGGATCAATGATTAGACCATGCAAACTAGAAAGACTTTTTTTTGATAAAGGAGCAGATTACTCGGTCGATTTCCGTATCGCTCATGGTATATATCATAACTCAGTCATCCGTTTCAAGTGCATATCCCATTTTTGCGCAGCAGGGTTATGAAAATCCACGAGAGGCGACCGGGCGTATTGTATGTGCCAATTGCCATTTAGCTAGTAAGCCAATGGATATTAAGGTTCCACAAGCAGTACTTCCTGATACTGTATTTGAAGCAGTTGTTCGAATTCCTTATGATAAGCAAGTGAAACAAGTTCTTGCTAATGGTAAGAAGGGGGGTTTTAATGTGGGTGCTGTTCTTATTTTACCGGAGGGGTTTGAATTAGCGCCGTCCGATCGTATTTCTCCCGAGCTGAAAGAAAAGATAGGCAATTTATCTTTTCAGAGCTACCAAAAAAATATTCTTGTGATAGGGCCTGTACCTGGTCAGAAATATAGTGAAATCGCCTTTCCTATTCTTTCCCCCGACCCCACTACTAAGAAAGTCTTAAAATATCCTATATATGTAGGAGGCAATAGGCAATAGGGGAAGGGGTCAGATTTATCCCGACGGAAGCAAGAGTAACAATACAGTTTATAATGCTACAGGGGCGGGCGTAGTAAGTAAAATCATACGAAAAGAAAAAGGGGGATATGAAATAACCATAACAGATCTCTCGGATGGACGTCAAGTGGTTGATATTATCCCCCCAGGACCAGAACTTCTTGTTTCAGAGGGTGAATCCATCAAATTGGATCAACCCGTAACGAGTAATCCTAATGTGGGTGGATTTGGTCAGGGAGATGCAGAAATAGTACTACAAGATCCATTACGTGTCCAAGGTCTTTTGTTCTTTTTAGCATCTGTTTTTTTGGCACAAATATTTTTGGTTCTTAAAAAGAAACAGTTCGAGAAGGTTCAATTGGCTGAAATGAATTTCTAGACTCGCAGATTTATTGACATCAGGTTCGTAAAAAGAACAAAATTTTTGTTGTCAATTATTTATGTATGATCAAAAATAAATCAATTCTGAAAAATCTTTTATTGACTTGCTCTTTTTCTACGAGCTCGGGTAATCCCTTAGTACCGCATTCCTAGTCCTGTCATAATTAGGTATATTTTTGTTCGAAGAAGACTATTTGAGTTGACTTTATGACTCTTTCTTTGTTTTTTTGTAGCCAAATCAAATTGGTACATT